TCACAATCACAAGCATATGTATTTTACAAATTATCACAAACCCAACTTATTCACTTTTATAATTTAAGATTTGTCTTTCAATATGACGGAACATCCCTTTTTCTTAAGAAGGAAATAAAAGATTATTTTAAAAAACAAGGAATATTTCATTACGAATTAAGACATGAATCTTTTTGGAATTTTGAAATGAATCAATGGAAAAACTGGTTAAAGGGGCATTATCAATATCAATCCGATTTATCTCGGATAAGATGGCCTATATTAGTACCACAAAAATGGCGAAATAGAGCCAATCAACACAGTATGGCTCAAAAGAAAGATTTAAACAAAAAAGATTCATATGAAAAAAATAGATTAACTCATTCCAACAAACAAAATTTTTTTGAAGCGAATCCATTACAGAATCAAAAAGATAATTTTAAAAAACACTATAGATATGATCTTTTATCATATAAATCTATTAATTATGAAGATAAGAAAGACTCGTATATTCATAAATCATTATTCCAAGTAAATAATAAAGAAGAAATCTTTTCTAATTCCAACATAAGGGAAGGCAAATTATTTGATATGTTGGGGGGTATCCCTATTAATAATTATCTAGAAGAAGGTGATATTATGGATATGGATAAATTTTCGGATAGAAAATATTTTGGTTGGAGAATTCTCGATTTTTGTCTTAGAAATAAGGTTGATATTGAAGTCTGGGTTGATATTGGCACCAGCAGGAATCCAAATACTAAGATTGGGGCTGATAAGTATCAAGTAATTGATGAAATTAATAAGAAAGTTCTTTTTTATCTTACAATTCATGAAGATGAAGAAATTAAACCATCCAATCAAAAAAAGTTCTTTTTTGATTGGATGGGAATGAATGAAGCAATACTAAGTTGTCCTATATCAAATCTGGAGCTTTGGTTCTTCCGAGAATTAGTGCTATTTTTTAATGCATATAAAAAAAAACCGTGGATCATACCAATCAAATTACTTCTTTTCAGTTTTAATGGAAATGAAAATGGGAATAAAAAAATAACTCGAAAGAAAAAGGAAGATCTTTTTATATCATCGAATCAAAAAAACTCTCTTGAATTATACAATAGAAGTAAAGAAGAAAAAGAACCCCCAGACCAAGGGAATCCTCGATCAGATGCACAAAACCAAGTAAGTCTTGGGTCAGTTCTCTCAAACCAAGAAAAAGATGTTGAAGCAAATTCTTCGGGATCAGACATCAAAAAACGTAGAACGAAAAAACAATACAAGAACAACACAGAAGCAGAACTTTATTTCTTCCTAAAAAAGTATTTGCATTTTCAGTTGAGATGGGATTCTTTTTTAAATCAAAGAATAATAAATAATATCAAGATCTATTGTCTCCTGCTTCGACTGATAAATCCAAGAGAAATTGCTATATCCTCTATTCAAGGGGGAGAAATGGGTCTGGATATTTTGATGATTCATAAGGATTTCACTCTTACAGAATTGGTGAAAGGGGGAATATTTATTATCGAACCGCTTCGTCTGTCTGTAAAAAACGATGGACAGTTTTTTATATATCAAATCGTAGGTATTTCATTGGTTCATAAGAATAAGGGCCAAATTACTAAAAGATACCGAGAAAAAAGCTATGTTCATAAAAAAAAAAATTCTGAATCCATTGCAAGACATCAAAGAATGACTGGAAATAGAGACAAAAAGAATTATGATTTGCTTGTTCCTGAAAATATTTTATTCCCTAACCGTCGTAGAGAATTGAGAACTCTGATTTGTTTCAATTGGAAGAATCAAAATGGTATTCAGAGAAATTCTGTATTTTGTAATAACGTAAAAAAAGGGGGTCACGTTTTGGATAAAAGCAAAGATCTTGTTAGAGAGAAAAAGAAACTAATTAAATTAAAGTTCTTTCTTTGGCCCAATTATCAATTAGAAGATTTAGTTTGTATGAATCGCTATTGGTTTAATACCAATAATGGCAGTCGTTTCAGTATGATAAGGATACATATGTATCCACGATTGCAAATCTGTTACTAGTACGTTTTTCTTATCGATCGCGTACCATACGTACCATACCTGGTATATGAAAACAAAGAGATGGACACATGCCTTGTCTTACATTCCATTATGATACAGGATACCACTTTAAGGACATACGGATTGGTTAGATCTATAAATAAATTAACAGAATTTTTTTTTAGGTCTCGCTTTTTCTCTTTTGAAGAAATATACCATCCTTTTTTATCCCTAATCAAATTGAAAATGGGATTGATTGTTGATTGATTTTATCGGAAGTTCATAACGGCTTTAAGATGATTGTGTATATTCAATTCAAATGACTAACATTATTATTACTGATCAGTAAATTTCATATTAAAAGAAAGGGAAAAGAGGATTTCGTTTTATGGTAAAAAATTCATTCATCTCAGTTACTTTTCAAGAAAAAAAAAAAGAAAACAGCGGGTCTGTTGAATTTCAAGTATTAAGCTTCACTAATAAGATACAAAGACTTACTTCCCATTTGGAATTGCACAGAAAAGACTATTTATCTCAGAGGGGTTTACGGAAAGTTCTGGAAAAACGCCAACGGCTACTTTCTTATTTGTCAAAGAAAAATAGAGTACGTTATAAAGAATTAATTAGTCAGTTGAATATCCGGGAGTCAAAAAATCGTTAATTTGAAAAAAGAATTTTGAATTATTTGATTTATTAGATTTTGAATCTTGATAACTTCTTTTTGTTTTCAACAATTCATGTAAGAATGAATCGAGGAAAAACCTATGAGTATACTAGCTACAGGAAAAGACCTTATGAGAGTAAATATGGGACCTCACCACCCATCAATGCATGGTGTTCTTCGTCTCATCGTTACTCTCGATGGCGAAGATGTTATTGACTGTGAACCGATATTGGGTTATTTACACAGAGGGATGGAAAAAATTGCGGAAAACCGAACAATTATACAATATCTGCCTTATGTAACACGTTGGGATTATTTAGCTACTATGTTCACAGAAGCAATAACTGTAAATGGACCAGAACAGTTGGGAAATATTCAAGTACCTAAAAGGGCCAGCTATATCAGAGTAATTATGTTGGAGTTGAGTCGTATAGCCTCTCATCTATTATGGCTCGGCCCTTTTATGGCAGATATTGGTGCACAGACTCCCTTCTTCTATATTTTCAGAGAAAGAGAATTAGTATATGATCTATTCGAGGCTGCCACCGGTATGAGAATGATGCATAATTATTTTCGTATCGGAGGGATAGCGGCCGATTTACCCCATGGCTGGATAGAGAAATGTTTGGATTTCTGTGATTATTTTTTAACGGGGGTTGTTGAATATCAAAAACTTATTACACGAAACCCTGTCTTTTTAGAACGAGTTGAAGGAGTAGGCATTTTTGGTGGAGAAGAAGCAATAAATTGGGGTTTATCAGGACCAATGCTACGAGCGTCTGGAATAGAATGGGATCTTCGTAAAGTGGATCATTATGAGTGTTACGACGAATTTGATTGGGAAGTCCAGTGGCAAAAAGAAGGAGATTCATTAGCTCGTTATTTAGTCCGAATCGGTGAAATGACAGAATCCGTAAAAATTATTCAACAGGCTTTGGAAGGAATTCCGGGGGGGCCCTATGAGAATTTAGAAATCCGATGCTTTGCTAGAGAAAGCGATCCAGAATGGAATGATTTTGAAGATCGATTCATTAGTAAAAAGCCTTCTCCTACTTTTGAATTACCGAAACAAGAACTTTATGTGAGAGTCGAAGCCCCAAAAGGAGAATTGGGAATTTTTCTGATAGGAGATCAAAGTAGTTTTCCTTGGCGATGGAAAATTCGCCCACCGGGTTTTATCAATTTGCAAATTCTTCCTCAGTTAGTTAAAAGAATGAAATTGGCGGATATTATGACGATACTAGGTAGTATAGATATCATTATGGGAGAAGTTGATCGTTGAAATGATAGTTGATACAACAGAAGTACAAGATATTAATTCTTTTTCCCGATTGGAATCCTTAAAAGAGCTCTATGGGACCATACGGGTGTTTGCCCCTATTTTGACTCTTGTATTAGGAATCACAATAGGTGTACTAGTAATTGTGTGGTTAGAAAGAGAAATATCTGCAGGAATACAACAACGTATTGGCCCTGAATACGCCAGCCCTTTCGGAATTCTTCAAGCTTTAGCAGATGGAACAAAACTACTTTTCAAAGAGAATCTTCTTCCAGCTAGAGGAAATACTCGTTTCTTCAGTATTGGACCATCTATAGCAGTCATATCAATTCTACTAAGTTATTCAGTAATTCCTTTTAGTTATCACCTTGTTTTAGCTGATCTCAATATTGGTATTTTTTTATGGATTGCCGTTTCAAGTATTGCTCCTATTGGACTTCTTATGTCAGGATATGGATCAAATAATAAATATTCGTTTTTAGGTGGTCTGCGAGCTGCTGCTCAATCGATTAGTTATGAAATACCATTAACTTTATGTGTTTTATCAATATCTCTACGTGCGATTCGCTAAAATAGAAGCTTTTCTTTTCCTTCTAGAAAAAAAAAAGAAATTTAATGGATATCCGCATTTTTTTTTATTCATTTATTTATTCTTTAGGTTAATAAAAAAATTAGATAGTTATATATGAGTGAAAGAAAACAACTTCTAAATTCGCAGTAAAAGAAGATTGAGTCTCATTTCCTATGTACAAGAGTTAAGTGAAAGTAAACAAAGGTGGAAGAAGCCCTTTACCCCAAGATTAGTTGATTGGTCATCCTAGCTTGAAGCGGGCTCAAAAGTCAACCGTATGGAGTTTTCACTATATGTTTGAATGTATTACAATACATATATTAACGAACGGGGGATTGAAAAAAAAAAGTGGGTGGATAATAAGGAACACTAAAATACACACAAAGAATTAGTAATGGAGATTATGTAAATTAACGAAAAAGATACGTCCGCATAACATAAAAAGAATACTAATTGGGGCTTTAAGTTGGTAGAAATGATCAGGCAGTACTCCCCACAATTCCGATTCAGAGTATGCTCCTATCCCCCAATTAAAGAAATTACTATCAGGAACGAAATAATCCTTTACTTTTTTGAGGCCCCCTTTTTCTCAGAAAGAAGAAGAGGAACAAAAAAAATAGAAAAAAAAAAAATAAAATTACAATAAAAAGAAAAGCGATTTTTTTCTTATTTCTTTCCTATCTTCATAGATAGAAAAATCGTGTCATGATTCATGAACTAATGTAATGTCTAATTTTTTTATTTTCGTAATCGAAAATAAAATGATGGCTCGAAATATCAATAGATATTTCTACAAAGAGTATTTTATTGAAGGATTTATTAAGTTATTACTCACCCCCAAAAAGTTGAAGGATGAGATCAATTCAGAAATGCTTTTTGATTTATTCTTATAGCAGACAGAATTCCATTGGTATAATTGGGGACCTTCCACGAGTCTATCTATGCTATAACCATATCAAGATAACGAATACTTGCCCGGTCCTTACATTTATTTGTGGCCCTGAGGAGCCGTATGAGGTGAAAATCTCATGTACGGTTTTGTAATAGCGATGGGAACAGTAATGTTATCACCGACTATGATTATCTAATAGTTCAAGTACAGTTGATATAGTCGGGGCGCAATCAAAATATGGTTTTTGGGGGTGGAATTTGTGGCGTCAACCTATAGGGTTTATCGTTTTTCTAATTTCTTCCCTAGCAGAATGCGAAAGATTACCTTTTGATTTACCAGAAGCAGAAGAAGAATTAGTAGCAGGCTATCAAACCGAATATTCGGGGATCAAATTTGGTTTATTTTACGTTGCTTCCTATCTAAATTTATTAGTTTCCTCATTATTTGCAACAGTTCTTTACTTGGGCGGTTGGAATCTTTCAATTCCGTACATATTTATTCCTGAGTTATTTGAAATAAATAAAGCGGATGGAATCTTTGGAACGACAATCGGTATCTTTATTACATTAGCTAAAACTTATTTGTTCTTGTTCATTTCTATCACAACAAGATGGACTTTACCTAGACTAAGAATGGACCAATTATTAAATCTTGGCTGGAAATTTCTTTTACCTATTTCTCTCGGTAATCTATTATTAACAACCTCTTCCCAACTCCTTTCACTGTAAACAAAAAAAAGGGATACTATATTCACGGCTTACCTCAAACAAGAGAAAGAAAAAATTTATTCATAGATATTCCCGATATGTTCCCTATGGTAACTGGGTTCATGAATTATGGTCAACAAACAGTACGAGCTGCAAGGTACATTGGTCAAAGTTTCATGATTACCTTATCCCAAGCAAATCGTTTCCCTGTAACTATTCAATATCCTTATGAAAAATTAATAACATCGGAGCGTTTCCGCGGTCGAATCCATTTTGAATTTGATAAATGTATTGCTTGTGAAGTATGTGTTCGTGTATGTCCTATAGATCTGCCTGTTGTTGATTGGAAATTGGAAACTGATATTCGAAAGAAACGATTGCTTAATTACAGTATTGATTTCGGAATTTGTATTTTTTGTGGTAACTGCGTTGAGTATTGTCCAACAAATTGTTTATCAATGACTGAAGAATATGAACTTGCTACTTATGACCGTCACGAATTGAATTACAATCAAATTGCTTTAGGTCGTTTACCAATGTCAGTAATTGACGATTTTACAATTCGAACAGTTTTGAATTCGTCTCAAAGAAAAAACGGGTAAATCTCTTTATTATTGGAAATTACTAGGGTTCCGTGTTGGTATAAAGGAATAAGGTCTTTCTCTTTGTTTGGTACAAATCCCAACTATAGATTGGATTATGAGAAGTACAAATTAATTTGTATTGAAAGTCTGTTAATATATCCACAATTTTTTCGAAATATAGACTTTCAATTTCCAACTGCCATTTCCAATAAAGAAAAGAACGAAATTGATCCAATAACTGTACCCACATCAATTCACACCTATTAGATTTGAATTGAATTCAATCGGGAATGCCTCATAAAAAAAATTGCCTGGTCGGTTCAATAAGGTCATGAAAAAACATTTCGATTTATTTATCTCTTATTTTAATATAATGGATTTGGCTGGACCAATACATGATTTTCTTTTAGTTTTTCTAGGATCGGGTCTTATATTAGGAGGTCTGGGAGTGGTATTACTTACCAACCCGATTTATTCTGCCTTTTCATTGGGATTCGTTCTTATTTGTATATCCTTATTCTATATTCTATCAAATTCGCCTTTTGTAGCTGCTGCACAGCTCCTTATTTATGTAGGAGCTGTAAATGTTTTAATCATATTTGCTGTAATGTTCATGAATGGTTCAGACTATTCCAACGATTTTCATTTGAATCCTTGGACTATTGGGGATGGAGTTACTTCTCTGGTTTGTACAAGTCTTTTTTTGTCCTTACTCACTACTATTCTAGATACGTCGTGGTACGGGATTATTTGGACTACACGATCCAACCAGATTATAGAGCAAGATTTGATAAGTAATAGTCAACAAATTGGAATTCATTTATCAACCGACTTTTTTCTTCCATTTGAACTCATTTCGATAATTCTTTTAGTTGCTTTGATAGGTGCAATTGCCGTAGCTCGTCAGTAAAAAATCTTTATAACTAGCAACAGCAATCCAAATTCAACTTTTCTGTGTTATCACATCTATTTGCCTTCAATTCTATTTGAATACTGTTTCATGTATAAATCAAATAGAAGTTTTTTGATTCGATCTATTAGCAATATATTCTTTTGTTCTATACTTGTTAGATTAGAAGCAATCAAATCACTTGACTTATTGTTCATATTGAAATGAATCGAAATTGGTACGGAGTTGGTCAATGATGCTCGAGCATGTACTTATTTTGAGTGCTTATTTATTTTCTATTGGTATCTATGGATTGATCACGAGCCGAAATATTGTCCGGGCCCTGATGTGTCTTGAACTTATACTAAATGCGGTTAATATAAATTTTGTAACATTTTCCGATTTTTTTGATAGTAGGCAATTAAAAGGAGATATTTTCTCAATTTTTGTTATAGCTATTGCAGCCGCTGAAGCAGCTATCGGATCAGCTATTGTTTCGTCAATTTATCGTAACAGAAAATCGATTCGTATCAATCAATCGACTTTGTTGAATAAATAAAATAGTATTTCAAAATCAGAATATTCATCAATTCGAATTAGCATCTATAATACGTCCTAACCTCGATCGTATTGGCGAAAACGTAAAAAATCAAAGTATCTTTGTTCCCTCTTATCAGTTGATCCAGAAATGGATTGATTCCAAAATTCTGGTAAATCGTTGAGTGATCTGGTGTTTCAATATATGATTCATTTCAAAAATTACTAGATCAAAATTTATGAATTCAGAAATTGATAGATTCAATGTCACATTCAGTAAAGATTTATGATACATGTATAGGGTGTACTCAATGTGTCCGAGCATGTCCCACGGATGTATTAGAAATGATACCTTGGGACGGATGTAAAGCTAAACAAATTGCTTCTGCTCCAAGAACGGAGGATTGTGTTGGTTGTAAGAGATGTGAATCCGCCTGTCCAACGGATTTCTTGAGTGTTCGAGTTTATTTATGGCATGAAACAACTCGAAGCATGGGTCTAGCTTATTGATATTGATACGTTCCCCAAAACCCCACTTGAATCCATTTTGAATACATTTTTTTTACTTACTGATTACCGACAAAAACCCGTACTCGAAAAATCAAAAAAAAATTCAGAATATATATTCTATTTTTCGAGCACGGTTTTGTCTGGTTCGAGTGTATCTTGCCTTTACCACGAACTTTTTTCCTTGGTTAACAATAATTGTAGTTTTTCCGATAGCCACGGGTTTTTTCATTTTCTTTCTCCCTCATAGAGGAAATAAGGTGACTAGGGGGTATACTATATATATATGCGTGCTAGAACTCCTTCTAACGACCTATGCCTTCTGTTATCATTTCGAATTGGACGATCCATTAATCCAACTCGCAGAGGATTATAAATGGATCAATTTTTTTGGTTTTTACTGGAGATTGGGAATAGATGGACTTTCCCTAGGACCCATTTTATTGACGGGATTTATCACCACTTTAGCTACGTTAGCGGCTTGGCCAGTTACTCGGAATTCCCGATTATTCTATTTCCTGATGTTAGCAATGTATAGCGGTCAAATAGGATCATTTGCTTCTCGTGACCTTTTACTTTTTTTCATCATGTGGGAATTAGAATTAATTCCTGTTTATCTACTTCTATCAGCATGGGGTGGAAAGAAACGTCTTTATTCAGCTACAAAGTTTATTTTGTACACTGCAGGAGGTTCTGTTTTTCTATTAATAGGAGTTTTGGGTATCGGTTTATATGGTTCCAATGAACCAACATTAAATTTGGAAATATTAGCTAATCGATCGTATCCCGTGGCACTGGAAATACTATTCTATATTGGATTTCTTATTGCTTTTGCTGTCAAATCACCGATTATACCCTTACATACATGGTTACCAGACACCCATGGGGAGGCCCATTACAGTACTTGTATGCTTCTGGCCGGAATCTTATTAAAAATGGGAGCATATGGCTTGGTTCGGATCAATATGGAACTATTACCGCACGCTCATTCTCTATTTTCTCCCTGGTTAATCATAGTAGGTACAATGCAAATAATTTATGCAGCTTTAACATCTCCTGGCCAACGCAATTTAAAAAAAAGAATCGCCTATTCCTCTGTATCTCATATGGGTTTCATAATTATAGGAATTGGCTCGATAACTGATACAGGACTCAGCGGAGCCATTTTACAAATAATTTCTCATGGGTTTATTAGCGCTGCACTTTTTTTCTTAGCAGGAACGAGTTATGATAGAATACGTCATGGTTATCTCGACGAAATGGGCGGACTGGCTATACCAATTCCAAAGATATTCACGCTATTTAGTATCTTATCAATGGCTTCCCTTGCATTACCGGGCATGAGCGGTTTTGTTGCGGAATTGATAGTCTTTTTTGGAATAATTACTAGCCAAAAATATTTTTTAATAGCAAAAATACTGATTACTTTTGGAATGGCAATTGGAATGATATTAACTCCTATTTATTCATTATCTATGTTACGGCAAATGTTTTATGGGTACAAGCTATTTAATGGCGTAAACTCTTATTTTTTTGATTCTGGACCACGGGAATTATTTGTTTTGATCTCTATTGTTCTACCCGTACTTGGTATTGGTATTTATCCGGATTTCGTTCTGTCACTATCAGTGGACAAGGTCGAAGCTATTCTATCTAATTTTTTTATAGAGAATTTTCATGAATAAAAAAAGAAAAAAAAAAATGGAATTGTAACCAAACCCCTTTGGCGTTTGTGAGAACCTTTTGAATCAAGTAGTGGAGTGATTCAAAAGGTTCTCGGCGGTTTCCACTCAGTTTCGTTTATATATATGCGCTGTCCTATGTTTGTCTTCATCAGGCCCTTTCTTTTCTTCAATTTGCAATTCAATTAGATGTGAATTGTTAATTAAATGAACCATAACTATGTAACCCTATTCCTAATAGATTGACCCCGAAATAACATATCCAAATTATAACAAAGCCCATAGAAGCCACAATTGCGGAATTAAAACCTTCCGATTTTTTATTTGTTCGAGTATGGAAATAAATCCCGAATATAGTCCAAGTAATAAATGCCCAAGTTTCCTTTGGATCCCAATTCCAATATGATCCCCATGCCTCATTAGCCCATACTGCGCCTGAAAGAATACCTATGGTTAAAAAGATAAATCCTAGACTAATAATATGATAACTCCAATGATCCAATTGTTGAATCAATTGATACCTGTAATAATTTCTAGCAGAAAAAAAATAAGTATTTAGTAAAACATTGGTTTTTGCATTCATGTATTGTATTTCACCGAAGGAAAATGACTCAGTTACAGTTCCATTTAATAATTTATTGCTTTTACCAAAAATCCTTATCACTTTTCGAAATGTAATGACTAGAAGAGCTGTGGATAATAATGATCCGCATAAAAGAGCTGCATAGCCGAATACCATCATACTTACGTGCATCATTAACCACTGAACTTGTAGAGCGGGCACTAATATTCCGGATTGATGCATTTTGGTTAACAAACACGAAGTTGCAAAGCCTTGGGTAAAAATAGCACTTGGCGCGGTTATTGCGCTTAAATGATTTTTATGTTTTAAAATCCTATGAATAATGGAGAAACTCCATGACAGAAAGATTAATGATTCATATAAATCACTTAATGGGAAATGCCCCGAATAAATCCAACGAATTACTAATAATCCTGTTAGACAGAAAAGGGTAGCTATCATCCCCTTTTCTGATGAATCATATAGTCCTACGATTTCATCGACTAATAAGGTTATTAAATGAATTGTAATTCCAATTGAAATGACCGAAAATGATATATGAGTTAATATATGTTCTAAAGTTGAAAATATCATAAATAAAAAATGAATAAAAAATGAAATTAAAAGTAAAAAGTGAAAGTCTCTCGAGTATACGGAATGGAAATCGGAAATTCAATTCATTATAGGGCTTTTATATATCTTTTAGAAGATGTTATGCCGCCACTCGGATTCGAACCGAGATGCTCTAGCACTGCTTCCTAAGAGCAGCGTGTCTACCGATTTCACCATAGCGGCTTGCTAGAAATAATAATAACTTATTTTTATTTAATTGTCGAGATTGAAAGTGAAAGAGAAAGTTTCAATGAAATACTTTTTCTTTTTAGGAAGCATTCAATTGATGAATAAAAACTTGTTTCAATCTCTATTGAAACAGTCTCTTTTTTATCGTTTTATTTAGTTATTTAAGGTTTCCGTTTTATTTAACTTAAGAATAACATATTCTTTTTCTTTTTTATGGATCACGATCACAATTTAAGCATAATATCCAATAATTCAAAAAAATTTATTTAATTTGCATGACTTTTGTCTTGTGATAATCGTTAGGTTTTTTCAGTATGAATTTGTCTTAGGGTTTATCAAACCAATTAGGTATTGAGCTAGACATATTATATAAAAGAATTTCGATTTATATTGTCCTACTTCAAAAATTTCTTTCTAAATCCGAATTCTAAAAATCGATATTTTTAGATCGATCCTCCCTTTCAAACATAGGATTTTTTTATTACTTATAAATTGCATACTATTCGTATAGAAATTAGAAATACGCCGAAATGGCGAAAGACGCTTTTCTCATTCTCACTTGGAGTGATGATTCAGAAAGTTAAAAAAAAAAGTATAATTAATAATTAGTTTCAACAACTCATTGCTTTTGTCTAAAGATTTCAATTTATGCTATTCTATAGCATAAATTGAAATAGAAAAGGAGAAATATAAAAGAAAAAAAAAGGAAAGACAAAACAAAACCTTTATTATTGTCTTATTTATAAGTGGGTGGGTGATGGGGAAATTAAGAATCCCCATCCCGGGAATGAAAAGCATATTCAAATACAAATAAAGGCAAAACTCTCGATTTTTTATTCTTTTTTTTTTCAAATAAAAAAAAAAAGTACCAATTCAGTAGCCAAATCCATTGGTTCAAAACAGTAGGGAATGGAAATCATTATTTATTACTTACTTTTTCTATTTCTATTTTTTTTACTTCTATTTTTCTATTCTATATTAAAAAATTGAATCTAAATTCGAAACTAAATTGGCTCGTTTTTGGAGTCAGGTGGATGCCGATTCCAATTATTCCAACGTTTTATTAATTATTTGTCGTACAAAAAACTTTTTGAATTCCCGGTCGAAAGGGATTTCGCTAATGAAAAAGCTTTCAGCGCTGCCCAATATCCCCCTTTTTTCCAAATATTTTTACGAATACGTTTTTTTAATATAGAACTACGTTTTTTTGGAACTGCCATTCAAAAAATAAAAAGTTATTCATTGCAAAAATTGGATGTGAAAGACATCTATTGTTTAAAACAAATCAATTTTTTTTTCAATTCCTATTCCATACAATATCTGAGGCAAAATAATTTGTATTTCGGAGTTATTTGTGATACCTTTCTATCTCTGTCTCTTTTTTGGATGTTACATTTGTACATAAAAAATACATATCGAACAAGCTTAAGAACCCTTACCTACCTAATAAAAAACTTGAATCTTTTTCTTTTTTCTTTTTTAGTAATTGGTTATTAAATGCCATTTATTAGAATAGAACATAATCGATCAGTCCCGAATTAAACTCGTGAATTATTCTGAATAAACAAACAAAAATACCTAGTTCTTTTTTTATTAGGCAAAGTTATGAGACATCCTATGATTGATATCAAAATAAAGTACTTCTTTTTTTTTGTCCAATTTTTTAGTCTTGATATATGTCCATAAATTTTTGTAATAGGGAATAATAATGGAAATTGGAATTTGCTGCTACGTTTTCCTAAAAATCTTACTTAGTATAAACTTAGTATAAAATAATTCGTTATTTTTCACTTTGAAAATTTTTGAAGTAGTTGAGAAAGGTTCAAACTAACTACGAATAGAAAATTCCATTTTAGTTTCAGTTGCTTTTTTAATACTTTAGTGATCTCTTTTAAAAGAGATAAGAACCGGTGAATCAGAAACAATTAATTAAGAATAAAAAAATTATTATTTTTATGGAACATACATATCAATATTCTTGGATCATACCTTTCGTTCCGCTTCCAGTTCCTATGTTAATAGGAGTGGGACTTCTACTTTTTCCAACGGCAACAAAAAATCTTCGCCGTATTTGGGCTTTTCCTAGTATTTTTTTGTTAAGTATAGTTATGATTTTTTCGGTCGATCTATCTATTCAGCAAATAAATAGGAGTTCTATCTATCAATACATATGGTCTTGGACCATCAATAATGATTTTTCTTTCGAGTTCGGACACTTTATTGATCCGCTTACTTCTATTATGTCAATATTAATCACCACAGTTGGAATTCTGGTTCTTTTTTATAGCGACAATTATATGTCTCATGATCAAGGATATTTGAGATTTTTTGCTTATATGAGTTTTTTCAATACTTCAATGTTGGGATTAGTTACAAGTTCGAATTTGATACAAATTTATATTTTTTGGGAATTGGTTGGGATGTGTTCTTATCTATTAATAGGGTTTTGGTTCACACGACCTAGTGCGGCAAGTGCTTGTCAAAAAGCCTTTGTAACTAATCGTGTAGGGGATTTTGGTTTATTATTAGGAATCTTAGGTCTTTATTGGACAACGGGTAGTTTCGAATTTCGGGATTTGTTCGAAATATTCAATAACTTGATTTATAATAAGGAGGTTAACTTTTTATTTGTTACTTTGTGTGCCTTTCTATTATTTGGCGGCGCAGTTGCTAAATCCGCACAATTTCCCCTTCATGTATGGTTACCTGATGCCATGGAAGGGCCCACTCCTATTTCGGCTCTTATCCACGCCGCTACTATGGTAGCAGCGGGAATTTTTCTTGTAGCTCGTCTTCTTCCACTTTTCATAGCGATACCGTACATAATGAATCTAATATCTTTTATAGGTATAATAACAGTATTATTAGGAGCCACTTTAGCTCTTGCTCAAAAAGATATTAAGAAAAGTTTAGCCTATTCTACAATGTCTCAATTGGGTTATATGATGTTAGCTCTAGGTATGGGGTCTTATCGAGCCGCTTTATTTCATTTGATTACTCATGCTTATTCAAAAGCCTTGTTGTTTTTAGGATCCGGATCAATTATTCATTCAATGGAAGCTCTTGTTGGATACGCTCCAGATAAAAGCCAGAATATGGCTCTTATGGGCGGGTTAAAAAAGCACGTGCCAATTACAAAAACTGCTTTTTTATTAGGTACACTTTCTCTTTGTGGTATTCCACCTCTTGCTTGTTTTTGGTCCAAAGATGAAATTCTTAATGATAGTTGGTTATATTCACCGCTTTTCGCAATAATTGCTTCTTTCACAGCCGGATTAACTGCATTTTATATGTTTCGGATTTATTTACTTACTTTTG